TACGATGTATGGAAAAGGGGAGTTATAGCAAATTCGAATTCAAAGAAAAAAAAAAATTCGATCCATAACATCTATGTCAGCTTTTCTGCCTGAATGCATCCAAAATGACTCGCTTTCTAGATGATCCCTCTAGAAGAGGGGTATTCTAACAAGTCCTTCTAGTTACTTCGTTCCCTATTTCTACTCGCAACAATCCTGAGGAAAAGAATTTTCTTTCCACCGAGCTGAAACAATATGTCGACGGCTCTAGTAAACTAAAGTCATCGTTTAATAGCTATTTGGCTTCAATCTCCTCCTTTACAAAAAAGGATTGAAGATCTAGTTACGATTAGAAATACACTTTTCTATCTTCATCCATGGATCTTTTACTTACTTATACTCATTCAATTGTAAGGGTTGATTCAACTTACAAAAAAAAAATTATGCGTCGCGATTCCATAATCCGAAATCCGATGAGTTTTTTTATTCCATTAGAAATGGAATTTTGGATACAAATCACGAGAATGTATATTCCTCCTCAAACGTTGATCGAGGGGTAAAGGATGAAACCCTTTTCAGAAATAAAGTTTTTTGATCGGAATATGAATCAAACCGAAAGACCCCCTAACTATTTCAGTTGTTAATAGAACGAGTCACACTTTTACCACTAAACTATACCCGCTACAATATTATTATTGTATACAAATGGACCATTTGTCGAACAAGGGAGTGAGACGTAATCAAGATAGGATCAGAATCATGAAAATCGGAGTAAGTCCTGACGTGTTCCGAGGGGAGGACTTAATAAAAATCGTTACTCACAGTCCCGGCCTGAAAGAGTGATTGAAGTCGGAACATCAAAACAAAATGAGTTGCGCTCTGCAAGAATCCATAGTTCGATTTTTTTTTTGAACTCCCCCATCAATTCTTTCAAGCAAAGAAAAGAAAGGATTTTTTCAAAAAAAAAAGAGTGAGAGTTTGAATCTGATCTTTTTTCGAAGTGACTCCCTTCCCTATTCATTCAACTTCCAGATCTTATCTTATGAATTCGGATCAATTCGATCTAGTGAAAAATAATAGTATTCATTTTGTTTGTGGACTCAAGTACTCAAACAAAGCTTGTCTTTTGAAGAAATAAATGAGTTCTATTAGAATAGAAATAAAAAAAAATGTGTGTGTTTTTTGTTCTAGTAAGTAAATCGATAAAAAGAAAAACAAAGCAAAGAATAAAATGAAACTCCTGTCATAGGAATGGAAATAGCCCCTGTTATTGTTGGGGATGCTTCAATAACAGGTATTCTCGTTTTCAAATCAGATAAATATCATTTGATCTATGATTCATTGGAGCAAAACAAGGAATGGCCCGGCTAGGTACTGGCCAGGCCGGGGGAAGAAAAGAACCTTTCGTACGAAATTAAAGAAGTACTCTTTCTATTGGGGATATCTGTTTCGAATCGTTATCTAAATGGAATTGCTGATAAACTTCGTATATATATATTATAGAATAAGGAGAAAGAAAGACTTTTCTCAATCTTTACTTCACGCGTCACATATGACATATGAATTTTCCTTTTGAAATTTGGAGAGATGGCTGAGTGGACTAAAGCGACGGATTGCTAATCCGTTGTACGAGTTATTCGTACCGAGGGTTCGAATCCCTCTCTCTCCGTTCCCTCTGATCACTTGAGATTGATCTTTCAAATTCGAAAAACAAATCTCGAACCCTTGTTATCTATAATTAAATGTATGGAATACAGAAAATCATAAGAAAATTCAGAAAAACAGCAAGGAAAAACCTCTGATTTTTTTTAATCCTCACGTCCAGGATTACGTCCTGGATCATTAGATAGGAATCCGAAGATGAAGAGAGAAACAAAGAATATCACTACCGTGTAAACGAAGAGTTTGAGAGTAAGCATTACACAATCTCCAAGATCATTTTATTGGGAAATAAGGGAATAGATTCTATTCTCTATTTTTGTACCACATATCCTATTTTGACACCAGGAAATGAAGTGGTTTCTAGAAAAAAAAAAGAAATTTGCGGGAATTCTTTTCTTTTGTAATAAGATTTTGATTCCTTCGTTACCAAAATGGGCTTTCATATCTATACCTACAATTAGGTATTGTGGGGGACCATACATAAGGTCTTTGCCCCGCGGGGGTCAGAATGAGGAAATGAGGTGATCCAGATTCATCGCGGCTATCAAAAAGAATTTCGATTTTGAATCGAGAGTTTATAATGTCAGACTTATATGGTCTTATCCATTGTTAGAATAGAATTTTTTTATCGAATAAATCATGAATATGAATGTTTCTAAAACAGTATTAAAGATCTCATCGAAAACTTACAGCAGCTTGCCAAACAAGGGCTAAGAGAAAAAAGAGCACAGGTATGACTGGCATAACGTCTACAATTGGATTGAAAAAAGCATAAGCCTCGGGCAATTTGGCGAAAAAAAAGCTACTCGAATGAAGAGCAGAATTAAGACAGATACAGATCAAACTTAAAATATTAAGCATAACAAACATTTCTTTCGTTCTTGGAGAGAATTTCATTATTATTGAGTTATTGATATAAGGGTAAAAATAAAGAAAGAAGAGTAAAGTAGGAAAAAAAATTCTTCTTTTTCTTTGAACTTCCCCAATCAAAAATCCTTCAATTTTCAAATGAAAATAGAAGGAATCATACTTTCATTCAATATCTTAATTGAATTATATATAATGATCAATGAATTCATTTTGATTCTACATCTACACGTGTAGAATTCTAGCAACAACCTATTCTATTCCATAGATATTGGGGCTGGAATTGACAAACAACTAATAACAATATTAGTGTTATTAGTGTCGAATAGAAATCTAAATGGGGCGTGGCCAAGTGGTAAGGCAACGGGTTTTGGTCCCGTTACTCGGAGGTTCAAATCCTTCCGTCCCAGACGGATTCTATCAGAACAAAGATTGTTCTATTGTCTATTCTTAAACAATACACTCTTTTGTTTAAGAGTGTAATGTTGGAATGTGATCCAACCTTTCATTCTGATTTCGAATGATTCTTCTCTGAATCATATCCTCCCTTTCGATTAATTCTGTTTCTGAGAAATAGAATCGAATATCAATGACATGCGAATGGAAATAAACATCTTTTTGATATGGGTAGGATAGAAACAAAGATCAAAAAATTCAAAAAAAAAAATTGGGTGGGCCACTCAGCGTATGCCCATCCCCCCCACTCATATTCATATTGAAGTTAGTTAGTCATCAGAGAAACTTGATACCCCTTATCCAATTTGCGTCTCTTTAATCAATGAGATATTTTTGAAACATTTTGAGTTACTCGTTGTGATTGTGTCGACTTGTTGATGTGATTGATTTAGAGGTAAAATTCCGTCTTTCCTAGAAAACTTCTTTCTAGGAAAGATTTCGAAATTCTTGAAACCGTTTTTGATTTATGATTGCTTACCCTATAAATCTTTGATATTCGAAGAAGCGTGAGATTTTTGAATCTATCCTATCGAGTCACTTGCGACATTTCTAGGTCATTAAAATGGTTTATTTGGTTAATGGCTCATTTTGTTATAGTATTGGTAATCTAATTAAAGACTCTTCTTTAGTTTAGTTCTTCGAGAAAGAATTGGATCTTTCATGATTGATCGTACCGATCTATTTGTTATAGATGGAAGAAATATTAAGCAATTCATTTCTTCGTGTTTATTATTACATATATATGTATGTCATATGACATAATATGGGGTGAAATTCGATTCTTGCCGATACTTCCCCATATGAATAACCTATTCATTCATATATCAAAATATAGCATGGACTACTATGTACCGATGGAGCCAATGACTATTCATGATTCCATAAGAAAATTCCATACTGGTCCCAATTTTAGAGGAATGTTATGGTAAAACTTCGTTTAAAACGATGTGGTAGAAAGCAACGTGCGACTTGAAGGACACGATCGGCTGTGGATTCTTGCATCCACCATTTTTCTATATCAATGAAGATGCTCTTGGCTCGACATAGTTTGTCCTGTGCCCACTAGGACCCCTTTTTGGGGGATTTAAATAAAATAGTACATGATGGAGCTCGAGCATCAATTCTTGATTCCTTTATTAGAGGGAAAGATCTAAGGTTAGCGCCAGTCAATAAGTTGGAACAACTTCGTAAGTATATCTTCGATATAGAAATCACAAATTCGAACAAGTTTCAAATAAAAAAAAAGTAAAATGATTCTGAATTGGTAAAACTATTTCGATCAAAAGTGTATCACAGGGGAATCCACCCTTTCTATGGTTCTTCAATAGAAAGAAATAACAAAAGGTATGTTGCTGCCATTTTAAGACGATTAAGGATCACCGAAGTAATGTCTAAACCCAATGATTCAAAGCACAGATAAGGGATACCGGAACAAGGAAACGCCATTTTCAATTATCTCAATAACTAGATCGGAATGAGAAAGAAAAATGGATTCTAGACGAGACAAACAAAAGAGGTTAGAGACGGCTCAATAAATGTCTAAGGATTTCCCTTCGAGTTCTTTGAGAATTACATAACTTGAGTTATGAGTATGAATGATATTTCTTTTTTTTGTGTGTTCTTCCTTCCTGAAGAACACACAAAAAAAAAGGACTCAAATCCTAATCTACCTAATCTAATTGATTATTTTATGAACCATTTGTAACTTTATACATATTGAATCATTCTTTTTCGAGCCGTACGAGGGGAAAACCTCCTATACGTTTCTAGGGGGGGCATTGCATTGTTCATCTCTATCTATCCCAATGGGCCATCTATCGAATCGTTGCAATTGATGTTCGATCCCGAAGAGAAGGAAGAGATCTTCGTAAAGTAGGTTTTTACGATCCGATAAAGAACCAAACTTATTCAAATGTTCCTGCTATTCTATATTTCCTTGAAAAGGGTGCTCAACCCACAGGAACTGTTCATGATATTTCAAAGAAGGCAGAGGTATTTAAGGAACTTTGAATTAATCAAACAAAAGAAAATTTTGGAAATCAAAAAGGGGGCCACTATCTAGCTTTGTGTCATTTTTTCCCCACCATTCCCCCTTTTTGATTCTTGCTCTATTCATACCTATTCGCAATTGCTCCCGCATGATCCCATATCATATAACGACAAAAAATCTCTTCTATTGACATGAGATGGATAGAAAGAAAAAAGGGGATCGAGTGAATGGAGAAAATAACTGGGAATTGATGGGATTGCCATCAATCGGATGGTTTTCATTGGGATTCTACCAATAAAAAAAGAATGAATCTTGCTTATTGTTCGTACCTCTATTGAGAACCCGATATTTTTTTTCCCACTTCTTACTTATTTTTTTTTATTCCCTCGTCCATACTTAGTTTCTTATCTATGTAGTGCCAATTCAACACAAGTCTTTATTTTCTTTATTGAATTTGTTTTTTCAACATTCCATTTCTATTGACAATGGTATATCGATCAAATATAATTCGATCGTAGATAAATGGATCTATTTCTCCCCGTCCCATAAGTTTGTTTCTTTACTTCACTCAAATGATGGGTTCGACGGATTTGCTGTGACACAAAAAGTATCTTCAGAATTTAATGAAAAAAAAAAGAGAAAAAAGAGGTCCATAAAATTTTACATCTCTCAATTGTCTATATTTATCTGATAATCGGTTGTATTTTCATCTGATCTGAACATTTTTATGTTCCAAATTAATCATAAAATTTGCTTTTAGCTTTTCTTTGAAATTTGTTGCTAGTTCAATGTTTTATGTTTTGATGGGGTAGGGCAATCCAATCTCTTTTTTTTTTATTCCGATCATATCACCATATTTATACGGGTTGCTAACTCAACGGTAGAGTACTCGGCTTTTAAGTGCGGCTATGATCTTTTACACATTTGGATGAAGCAACGGATTCGTCCATACCATTGGTAGAGTTTGTAAGACCACGACTGATCCTGAAAGGAATGAATGGAAAAAACCGCATGTCGTATCAATGGAGAACTCTGAGAATACTTCATTCTTACCTGGTCGGTACAAAATGGGGTTTTGATTCTTGGAACGGGACCAAATCAATTCACAGTTGGGTCGAGTGAATAAATGGATAGAGCCCTAATGGCTCTAATTCTAAGGAAACAAAAAGCAACGAGCTTCTGTTCATAATTCGAATAATTACCCGATCTAATTAGACGTTAAAAATATATTAGTGCCTGATCCGGGAAAGGGTTCTCCTGTGAGTGGATCATCGATTCCTTTTTTTTTTCATGAATCCTGACTATTCTTTCTCCATTATGATTATGGGGTGGATACAGATGTGTAGAAGAAGCGGTATACTGAGAAATGTATTCCAAGATCAAAAGAGCGATCGGGTTGCAAAAATAAAGGGATTTCTAACCATCCCTTGTAACTATAACGAACACAAATAAATTGGATTGGATGGAAAAAGATAGGATCCGTTGATTGGACTCCCTGTCTCCTGGGTATCTATTCTTTTCTTACTATATACCTTGTTCTGACTGTATCGTACTATGTATCATTTTATAACCCAAGAAATTCCCGGTTTTCAAAAAGTAAAATTTCAAATGGACGAATTACAACGATATTTCGAAATAGATAGATCTCGGAAACAACACTTCCTGTATCCGCTTCTATTTCAGGAGTATATCTACGCACTTGCTCATGATCATGGTTTAAATGAATGGATTTTTTACGAACCCATGGAAAATTTAGGTTTAGGTTATGACAATAAATCCAGTTCACTAATTGTGAAACGTTTAGTCACTCGAATGCATCAGCAGAATCATTCGATGATTTCGGTTAATGATTCCCACCAAAACCGATTCCTCGTTGGGCGCAACAAGAATTTTTATTCTCAAATAATATCAGAGGGTTTTGCAATCATTGTGGAAATTCCATTTTCGCTGCGATTAGTATCTTCCCTAGAAGAAAAAGAAATAGCAAAATCTCATAATTTACGATCTATTCATTCAATATTTCCCTTCTTAGAAGACAAATTATCACATTTAAATTATGTGTCAAATATACTAATACCCTACCCTATCCATCTGGAAATCTTGGTTAAAACCCTTCACTGCTGGATACAAGATGCTGCCTCTTTGCATTTATTGCGATTCTTTCTCCACCATTATCGGAATTTGAATAGTCTCATTACTCCAAAGAAATCCATTTCTCTTTTAAAAAAAGAGAATCAAAGATTATTCGTATTCTTATATAACTCTCATGTATATGAATGCGAATCTATATTTGTTTTTCTCCGTAAAAAATCTTCTCATTTACGATCAACATCTTATGTAGCCTTTCTTGAGCAAACACATTTCTATGGAAAAATAGAAGATCTTGTAGTAGCGCTTCGTAATGATTTTCAGAAGACCCTATGGTTGTTCAAGGACCCTTTCATACATTATGTCAGATATCAAGGGAAATCCATTCTGTCTTCAAGGGGGACTCATTTTTTGATGAAGAAATGGAAATATCACCTTGTCAATTTTTGGCAAAGTCA